CGGGCTAAAGGTAACTACTTTTTGCTCACCCGGTGAAAGGCATAGTAGGTAAAAAGGCTATTGGTTGCTTTACTTCCTTACCTCGGGTAGGTTGAAAAAGCTGCTAAGAAGAATAGTTTTCTTTTCTCTTGCGACCTTCCACGCCAAGGAGGGTTGAAGGGATCGATCCCAATAGCCTTTCACGAGGGGAAAGACCCATTCTTTATAGCCGTTACGAAAGCTCCCGAAGAGAAAGAGGTCTTTGCTGCTTGACTGCGTGAACCAGGTCCAGGTCTTGCATTTGGCATTCCCGCTGTTGACGTCCCATCGAGTTAGCTAGTGTTGGGTGAAAGGGATTTAGGAATGAATAGCAGGCAAAGTCCTTGCTAGGAATTCCGGGTAACTTTCTGTATTCCTTAAGGTTAGAGGTGAAGCTTACTTCCTGCGGTAGCCCCTTGGACCTTAGCCTCTTAAGGGTTGGGTTCTAGTGGCGGGCTCTTGGGTCGTCCGGACCCATATCTGGTAAAAGTGGTGGCCTGGTTGTCCCCACACCCCCTTATCATGCGTGTCTGTGGGAGCAGTTTGTGCTAGCGTTTTGGCGCTCGCCTTATGGTTCTCAGTCCTCTTTCGCCGAGATGCCTTTTAAAAAGATTTTTTCCCGCATCGGAACAAGCAAGAAAACGGCTGCAGCAAGAAAACGGATGCGCGTGACTAACGCGCAACGGCTTTCACGCTAGTGCGCTCATCCGCTGCTTGTTGCGCAACGGCTTTCGCGCTAGTGCGCTCATCCGCTGCTTGTTGCATCGGAACAAGACCCACTATACTAGATTTAGCCAATTCGGGTGCGGATGGGGATTCCCCAATAGATTCTACAGATTCGGATTTGGATGCCCCTGCGCATAAACATATGGATAGGGATGCCGATTCAGATGCGGCTAGAAAGGCTCGTTTGAGTGATTCATAAACCCTCGTCGGGATAAACAAGCAAGGGTTTCATCCTCTACTTATGGGAATGTCTTCGATCTGGCTCTTGTTCCCTGTAGGTTTATAGCACGCTAGGCTAGCGTTGAAAGGTATTCTATCTTTCTCTTTTTGTTGTTCGGCTCGATAGAATTGTTTAGAATCCTCTCCTAGCTTCCTCTTTCCATAGATATGAAGACTATAAAACGTCGATCAGAGAGGAGGGTTGTTCTAAGATATAGAAGTAGTTAAGGGCTTGACTAAGTAGTAGATATGGGATTGAGGGGCGCAGGAGTAGGGTTGTACTCTAGAGGTAATGCTATACTCCATTCTTCCTCCCGGCTTCCTTTCTATTCTCACTCTCATCCAACTGATGAATGCAATTGGAGTAGAATCGCTTTCCCTTACTAGGTTTAGGAATCCGTAATTCTTCAAGAAGACGAGATTAACCCGGATCAAAAGAAAGCTTCTTATCGAGAGACAGATTACAGCAAAAATGACTCATGAGGATAGCTGGAAGCAAGGAACATTCTTTTGCGGCTTACCCGTTCTATAAGAGAACGGTTCAACTGCTTAGGCGGTCTGGCGCATTATTCACAGCGCTTTATTTAAAGCAGTGTGCGTCATCCGGGGTGATAAAAAAGAACCATACCCTGTTGACAGTGTCCCTGTCCCTTAATCATCAGGCTACCCTCGGATTCTTCCCTCCAGATATGTTTGAGGTGGGCGGGAAGGAAAGAGCCATATACTATCTCAGCAAGAAGTTCACTGATTATGAGACAAGGTATACGGTTCTAGAAAAGACCTGTTGTGCTCTTACATGGGCCTCGCAACGCCTACGCCACTACATGTTGAACTATACGACCATGCTGATTGCAAGGATGGACCCGCTGAAGTATCTCTTTGAAAAGCCAGCCCTCACGGGCCGTACAGCAAGGTGGCAGATGTTACTCTCAGAGTTCGATATTGTGTACGTCACCCAGAAGCCCTAAATGAGTAAGGCAAGGGGCAGGGATTGGAAATTACAACAAGAAGGTACGTCTTGCGCCTTCACCATCCATTTCGGAACCAAAACTACCGTCAAGGACAGGTCCTGGAAAAGAGCGATCCCTTCTTTCATTTTCAGCCATCGACATTGTGCGAATTTCACGATCGGCCCACGCGTCTCAAAGCATGTGTGAGACCATAACCATTTGGTACGTAAGTACTCTATTCTCCGTGACATTGGCAAATTCCGTCTTCCTCTTGCTCTCAGTTCTGGGGGCTTGAACTTGGCTCAGTCCAGCACACATCATGGTACCGATAGGAGTCCGTCAATTATACTTTTTCATCATTCTGAGTCCCCGGCTGGTTTTATTCGCCATATAGCAGACGCTTAAAAGTCCCTTTATTCATACCATATTAGAGCATACCTTTTATGATTTTGATTTCCATTTATTCTCCTTCCATGGAACCTTATCTGCCTCTGCCTCAGTACCCGACTTTTCTTTTGGTAAATATGTATCCGCTGCTATCTCCCCAGAAGGGTATGGTCACAAAGAGGGGAAATAGAGTGTGCCTGTTATAAGGTCACACCGGACCCCTGGGGTCTCTTGAAAAGAGACAAGAGAGACAAGGACGACCCCTTTTGGGTTAGTGGAGTCCTTGGTGCTTTCCATGGACTATTAAGAGTGGAAAGGGAAGAGGGTATTAGCATCTCTTTTAATCGTGCCTTCCCCGGTGCCTTCTCGGACTATTAGATGTGGAAGGTAGAGGGGAAGGATATATTAGGTATGGCCCCATGGTCCTATAATCGTACCTTTCCTTGGTGCTTTCCCGGACTATTATAGATACGGAAAGCTGATAGGAAATTGGTTATTAGTATTGACCTAAGGAATTCCCCATGCTCCAAGGGAGGGGGGCCGAAGGCACCCTGGGTACGGGGATTAAGAAGTGTTCGAGCCCTTGTATTTCGAGTTCCCCTGGTTCCAAGTACCTCTATATAAACTCCTTTCGATGTACCTGAAGTATTAAATCAAGGCCCCAGGGGCAGTTAAGGGTATCGGATGTGGAATATTTATAGTGGTAAGCCCGGAACTGTACGAGGGCCTTGACCGTAGGGAGAGGGGAGGTGTACGCTTTCCCCTCCTTCGGAGGTGTCCCTATTAAAAGGAAAAGACATGACACATATAAGACCTTCCTTTGTATGGCCCTTGGGCAATGTTAAAGTACAACGAAGGCGGGAAGGCGGAACTGGAAGATCTACGGTTCCCCAAGAGCCGAAGGCGCAAGGTGTCCAAGCACACCGTCCTATGGAAGGAAGAGATCCTCCTGTCAAGGTCTCAAGGAAGAGGGCAAAGAAGGAGTCAACGACTCCGAGGATCCAAGATCGGAAGACTCCTTCCCAAGGCCCATTCCTTCCGTAGGGCAGGAAGTCCCAAGGACTCCACTAAAAGAAAAGGAGTCTTCCACTCCCTCTCTCTATGGAAGGAATAAGACCTTGGTTGAAGGACCCAAGGGTCGAAGAAAGACAAGAGCCGAAGGCTCCATACGCCTTTCCCCTGAGCTAAAAGAACACTTGCTTGAGAAAGGCAGATCATAAAGGAGGGGCATATCCGATTGAAATGGAAGATGATCTTATACACGTCACGTAGGTCCATATCTTCGCCCCAGTCTTTTAGTACCCTATCCTATAGCCATACTCAATGAGATAGATGTAGCTTCAAATTTCTTAGAGAAAGCTCGTTCCGCTACTAACCTGATAGTGGTTGCCTCTGTATTTGAGTATTTGGAATTAGTATCAATAGAAAGATAAGGGTCGAAATCATCGTCTTAATAAGGTTAATAAGGGTTCGCTCCATTCCATGCTGTATATTCAACCTCTATGTCAATAGGGGCCTTGGGACTCTCAAAATGCGACTTCGTGAGCTGCGGTTCTAACTAAACCCTGGTACTATCCCTCTCCGCTGGAAAAAGTGCTATCTGAGCCCGTTTCCCGAGGAGATCCGTTGAGACCTATCAATCGAATGTGAGGCCTACGGACTGTGGTTAATCCTCAGAATCCGCTTGGTCTTCGTCAAAAAACTCCGAGGCATTTAAGTTCTGAGTAGCCGAGCTGCACGAATCAACTTTATTCTCAACTGATTTCATACCCACACCCACCGACGGTCCAAGAGAAGCAGACCCTACTGTCTTAGCCGGATCAGCATGAATGGTTGCATCCTCAAAGTCGTCAGTCACAGCAGTAACCGTAGTACCCAGCTCTTGAGGATTGGGCGGCTTGAAGGACTTATCTTATAACAGTTACGTAACAACACCCTGGCTATTATAAAGCAACTAAATCTAAATACTCACACTAGGCCTCATGGGACGCTAAAAAGCCGAAGGCCTTGACAAAGGTAAAGGTAAGGCATGAATTTCACTTGTTTGAAGTGAACTTACCGTGTCGATAATGGGCTATTCCTCGCTAAGAAAAGAAGAGAAGGAAGGTGCGGAAGCCATTTGAACTCGGCTAGGTATGAGGAATGGAAGAAGCCAAAGGAAGAGGGATGTTGGATTGAACAAGGGATTCGCGTTCAATGGGATCTCTCGTTAATAGAGAAAGTCCGCTTTTGGTCAAGACACCGCTCTCTCCTCTCTCAGTTCAATTGCTATTCGCTAGTCAACTCATCTTAAAGCGCCTGATCCCTTGACTCTTCAGATTGACTTTCTTGACTTCCTCTATCCGTTTCCTTTCTTTCATGTTTTAAGCCTTGGACTAATTCCATAACGGCAATACGTACAAGCCTATTAAATACAGAACCCATAATCAAAGATCAAAGTCTTTCTTTAAAATAAAAATGCCCCTAAGGACAGAGAAAGGCATGTGAACGTCTTCAACCAGACAGACATTTATACCTGCGGCCGTCAGCGAGTTATGTTAGGTCAGCTTTTTAAGTAAGCTCTGTACGCTAGAAGAGTCACTCGAGTTTTTGCCTGCCTCTCTGCTTCAGCATATTTGAAGCTTTTCCAAGAGAAAAGGAGACATACGGAATACCCGACAATGAGATGTACCGATTGGATGGGGCTACAAAAGGAAGAAGAGTTCCTCGATCTTGGCATGAAACGTAACACTTCGCCCACTGCAACATAAGACGATAGGGGTATGTGACTAGACCTGCAAGACTCGCTTTGGGTTACTCCACTGAAAGGGCAACTAAAGGAAAGGGCATTCACCCGATCTATGACAACAAGGGATTGGACTCGAGCGAAGACTGTTAGGCATGGACTGCTAGCGGACTGGAAAGAAGGACTTGTTACATCCTCAAAAGAGTGAGAAGTACCTCAACGAATAGAGAAAAGTCAAGACAAGAAGAAAGTCTCTCCGATTCCTTTCGGAGAGAAACCGGTCAGGTTTACTTTCGACGTCGTGTCATCTCGTATTTTGTCTAGATCTTATCAATGGTTAGATAAGATTGAAAGAAAACTCTGGAAGAGTGCTCTGGTCTTGCTATGGCTCTGGCGCCGAAAGGCCCCTCGAGTCCTCTGGTAGGATAGAGTAATAAGACTGTAAGCGCATCTGAGCGCCTTTTTCCCGCGACAATATATGGACACTAAGGTAAGTTCCATAGCAACATAGCAACATGGATTAGGATGACTCTTCGGAATACTAAGCCCCGTAGGAATACTAGCAAATCCAATGTGACATGTATTAGAGGGCAAGGGCTATCTTTACTCTTTAGCCTGAGAGGGAGAAGGCTTCCCCCCTGACTATTTTTTTTATGGAAACCTCGCATTCAACCTCCTCGGACATTAACATTGATCTAGTTTAGGCAGCTTTCAGTCCTGGGAAAGGAAGGTAAGGTTAAATCCCGTTCGTAGATTAAGAAATTCAGTATGTCAGCTCCTTTAGCCCATCAACAGCGGCGATAACATAAGACAGGGAAGGCATATCCGAAAGTCCCCCATCTCGCTTGAGAACGATGCCCTTTTTTCCCAAGCGATTCTCTTGTGTACGTGGATATCCTTACTTTCGATGCCATATTCTTATATGATGCATGCCTCCTCTTCCGGATAGCGTCATTCTCTGCATCCCGGCCCTCCACCTATCCCATCCCTTCCTTCTTCTAATAACAGACAGCGAAAGACGCTAGGCAAACTCTTCTTATTAAAACCTTTCCTTCTCCCAGCCTACCGCCCTCTCCAATGCTCTCTTCGCTGGTTGCTTCCCTGCCCGGTTTGATATCTTCTCCCCGTTCTCATTTCCACCGCCCCCTCTAAGCCCTTTAACACCATTCGTCCGTCTTCCCTAAATTCCGAGCTATCCATAATCTAGGTTTTTTTTTAAACAAGCCAAGATTTTTCGCTCCATTTTTGTATTCGTTCTTCCCTACCTATCTGACTAGGTAAGAGCTTTCTTGCTGTGAAATTTGTTGATTAGACGGCTACTATCTATAATAATATAATCGATGATACTAGACCTTCGAGCGATGTCGAAAGGTAGGTTTAGTTAATCCTAAAAATAAAGTTGTTAAGCTTTCGGTTTCCCGGAAACTAAGAAATGGCAGAGCATTCTTTAGTTGCGGAGGGAGCGAGCCCTGCATCTATAAGTTGGCCGGATTACCTTACCGCAGCATGCTTGTCCTGCGGGTACTGCCCGTGGTCTTACTAAAACTCTACGACAGCCAAAAGGAAGTTGATCAGACCGGGAACAAGCGAGCAAAATGGGTCTATACAATCAATTTGACCGGGACATTGCTGACCATAAGTCGGCATGATTTAGTTCTCCTGCAGATTCAAGACAGAACGACCTGTACCACAACCACTGGCATATGCGGTATGCGGGTGTCAGGTTTAGGTCTAGATGGAGGTTCTCGTTCCAGTTCTAGTTCGCTTCGGTGCTATATTGGTTATGCCCTTATATAGCCCTGTGCTAACGCACAGTGCTTCTTTATACTACGTCATCAAAGGCCGTACAGACTGGTCTAATTAAAAGAATTTCCATTTTCCAGAAGATTTCAGCGACTGCCTTCTTAGTATCTTCCCAGGCTTTCAGCGCAGCTTGCTCAGATTCTTCGATCCTGGCCTTCTGCTCCTCTAAGTTGGTGTCTTTCAGGCTCTGAAGCTCGGCATGGAGTGGCTCTAACTCGGTCATTAAGGAGTCATAGTCCCGAGTGACATCACTCTGCCTCTTCTCAACGGCTGCCAACTGTTCCTGGAACTTCATAATTTGGCTTTTTCAAATCCTCAACCTCGGCCTCCATCGAGTCTAGATCATTCTCTATCTTCTTACATACCGCAACGGACTCCCTGGCCTTGGTTGACTGCTGAAGGAAGGTTTGGATCTTAGAATCAATTTCTTTTTTGCTTTCCGCCGCACGCCCCACTATCATCTTAATCTCCTCTTCGAGTGCCAACATCCTAGCCTTCTCCCCTGCTGAGATTCCCTGCTCATCAGCTAAATTATTAATAGGATCCTTCAGCGCCTCCAAGCTTCTATTCCCTATGTCAATAATCGCGAAAAAGAAAGAAGTTTACTACAGGAAAAACTACATTAAAAGCTCTCTATTCCGTCTAGTCTGATATTCCGTAACCAGTCCATTT